AATCAGGAGTATAATAAGTCAATCTGTAATCTTTAACACCAGCTTTAAATCCAACACCTGCTTTAGTTTCTGTTTGTGGTGACATAAGTCCCTCCCTACAACTCATGAATTAAGAATTCTCACAACAACAAGGTCTACTCGATATGGATTAGGCGTGAATAAAACCTTTGACAAAAATCAAAATCTTTCAAAAAATATTCAACTAATATTATCAACAAATTAAGTTCGTTATTAGACCATGCATTTGATTTACCAAATACATCATTATTGTATACTCTTTGATATATATAGCGCAACCCAATCCTCGTTTTTCAAGTTTCTAATTGAATTGAGCCGCTTCTTATTTTGAATCTCAAAATCTTAATACTAAGAATAATTCCCCCTTGACAGTGATATATGTTGTATATGTAAATCCTAAATGTGATGTGAAAATAGGCATAATTCATCCATGAAAGGGCATAAAACAAAAAAAAAAGTATATTATGTATAATATAAAAAGAAAATAATATAAAAGAAAAATATATATATAAAAAAAAGAAAATAAATAAAGAACAGCAGCAATGGAGTTCGAGTTAGAATTTGATAGATAATCTAATTAGTCTAGATGGTATTTTCTATAATGATAGAGAAATTAAACGCGTTTCACTTAACTCACAATTCTTATTCATCTACTTGATCTTTTGAAAAAAGAATTGGTTGAACTTGAAAATTGACTCATTAAATGAGTAAACGATTGAATTTGATTCGGTTGGGCGGTACCAACTAAATCGAGTACTAATTCTCATTTATGTCTTATTGAATTAACCGATCAACTTGCTATCGGACATTTATTTTCGATTCGGTACTATGTACTATTTCCAATTCCAATCAAAAAAAAATTCGACATATTTCACTTTATTATGAAAATCAATCCTACTACTTCTGGTTCTACGGTTCCCACACTTGAAGAAAAAAACCTAGGGCGTATCGCTCAAATTATTGGCCCAGTACTGGATGTTGTTTTTCCCCCGGGCAAGATGCCTAATATTTATAACGCTTTGGTAGTTAAAGGTCGTGATACTGTCGGTCAGCAAATTAACGTGACTTGTGAGGTACAACAATTATTAGGAAATAATCGAGTTAGAGCTGTAGCTATGAGTGCTACAGATGGTCTGACGAGAGGAATGGAAGTGATTGACACGGGAGCTGCTCTAAGTGTTCCGGTCGGTGGAGCTACTCTCGGGCGAATTTTCAATGTTCTTGGGGAGCCCGTTGATAATTTAGGTCCTGTAGATACTCGTACAACATCTCCTATTCATAGATCTGCGCCTGCCTTTATACAGTTAGATACGAAATTATCAATCTTTGAAACGGGGATTAAGGTGGTAGATCTTTTAGCTCCGTATCGCCGTGGAGGAAAAATCGGATTATTTGGGGGAGCTGGTGTGGGTAAAACAGTACTTATCATGGAATTGATCAACAACATTGCCAAAGCTCACGGAGGCGTATCCGTATTTGGCGGAGTAGGCGAACGTACTCGTGAAGGAAATGATCTCTACATGGAAATGAAGGAATCCGGGGTTATTAATGAAAAAAATATTGCAGAATCAAAAGTAGCTCTAGTCTATGGTCAAATGAATGAACCGCCGGGAGCTCGTATGAGAGTCGGTTTGACTGCACTAACCATGGCGGAATATTTCCGGGATGTTAATGAACAAGACGTGCTTCTATTCATCGACAATATCTTTCGTTTCGTCCAAGCAGGGTCAGAAGTCTCTGCCTTATTAGGCAGAATGCCTTCCGCAGTGGGTTATCAACCCACCCTTAGTACAGAAATGGGTTCTTTGCAAGAAAGAATTACTTCCACCAAAGAGGGGTCTATAACTTCGATCCAAGCAGTTTATGTACCTGCGGATGATTTGACCGACCCCGCTCCTGCCACGACATTTGCACATTTAGATGCTACTACCGTACTATCAAGAGGATTATCTGCCAAAGGTATTTATCCAGCGGTAGATCCTTTAGATTCAACGTCAACTATGTTACAACCTCGGATCGTTGGCGAGGAACATTATGAAACTGCGCAAAGAGTTAAGCAAACTTTACAACGTTACAAAGAACTTCAGGACATTATAGCTATCCTGGGGTTGGACGAATTATCCGAAGAAGATCGTCTAACTGTAGCAAGAGCACGAAAAATTGAGCGTTTTTTATCACAACCCTTCTTCGTGGCAGAAGTCTTTACCGGTTCTCCAGGGAAATATGTTGGTCTCGCAGAAACAATTAGGGGATTTCAACTGATCCTTTCCGGAGAATTAGACGGTCTTCCCGAGCAGGCCTTTTATTTGGTGGGTAACATCGATGAAGCTACCGCGAAAGCTATGAATTTAGAAGGGGAGAAGAAATGACCTTAAATCTTTGTGTACTGACTCCTAATCGAATTATTTGGGATTCAGAAGTGAAAGAAATCATTTTATCTACTAATAGTGGCCAAATTGGCGTATTACCAAGCCACGCCCCTATTGCCACAGCGGTGGATATAGGTCTTTTGAGAATACGCCTCAATGACCAATGGTTAACGGTGGCCCTGATGGGCGGTTTCGCTAGGATAAGTAATAATGAGATCACCATTTTAGGAAATGATGCGGAGATAAGTACTGACATTGATCCGCAAGAAGCTCAACAAGCTCTTGAAATAGCTGAAGCTAACTTGAGTAGAGCTCAGGGTAAGAGACAAGCAATTGAGGCGAATCTAGCTCTCAGACGAGCTAGGACACGAGTAGAGGCTGTGAGTGTTATTTCGTACTAGTACTAGCCAAAAATACATTATATTAAAATAATAAAAAGAAATTCTTTATTTATTATAATTATACACCACGCTTTAATTCCGCCAATTGAAGGCAATCAAGTCTAGATGATACATCGAAAAAAAGAAGATGGGTAGAAAAACTTATTAGATACCAGAGCCAATGGTATCTAATAAGTTGTACCTACTATTGGATTTGAACCAATGACTCCCGCCGTATGAAAGCAATACTCTAACCACTGAGTTAAGTAGGTTATTTATCATCACAAAAAAAGAACCCATCGCCTCTGGAATTATAGGTGGAATATTATTTCTAAGCAATACCAACCCGCTAACAGTAAACGGATCAAAGAACTATCAGGGGGGATCCCATCTTGACAAGAAATTATCTATATGTTAAGATATCTATGACAAGGGCTATAGCTCAGTTAGGTAGAGCACCTCGTTTACACGTGCGCCAATGCTTTTCAAGGGAGCCCATTATGCAATGAACATAATTGATCTTATTGAAAAATCGATGTCTTACTCCATAGATTCGAGGGAATAAGAGAACAATAGCCTGACAAATATTGTATTGGGTTCGGTCTGATTCGAGTGCGAATTCAGGTGCCAAATCAAATAGAATCCACCATTGATTTGCTAATTGATAAGGTAAAGACCCAGTCCATTCAATGCTAGGCTTAATGAGTTTAAGGGACTCAAAAGAACCTCTTTTCGTCCTATGAACTTTACGGTGTATGAAGTCTCATATTTCATTCTTGCAGCGGAGCGATAGAGATTCCATTTAACTTAGGTTGATCTAGGCCAGAGGCAAACCTAAGTCAAGGTAACCCTTCTTTGAAACACTTTGGTACTGCTCCTAGATCAGAATACAAATGATGAATCACAGAGCACATGGAGCCATCTTATTATCTTCTTGTAAAGAAAAAATATGGTGGACTAACTGATTTTTACATCAATCAGTTGATGAAAGAGCCCAATGCAACAAAATGCATGTTGGGTCTTTGAAACAGTTCGAATCATTTCGATAATAATTAGTTTGATCTGTTTTACCGAGAAGGTCTACGGTTCGAGTCCGTATAGCCCTAACCTATTCCATTTTTGTATAGACATTCTATTTTAGTATAGTTTTCATTTCCTCATTACATTAGTCCTTGTTTATGGGCTGACTAGTTCCTTTGCCCATAGAAAAAAAAGCATTACCGCATGCTCCTGTGAATACACAGGGGCAGGAAATAAAATAAAAACAATAATTCATTCCAACAGATCCAATCGCTATTTGTTAAATTTCGGAGAAAATATCTATCCTTCTTCCTTAATCTTCATGGATGAATTACATATGACTTTTTTCCTGTCCATGATCAAAGAGTTACTAATATACTTTTGTTTTGGTATATCCAATCCCAGTTAATGAAAATCATGACATGATCCTGTTTAAAAACTTGATCCTGACCCAATCAAATCGAATCCTAAGTTACATGTATCTAGTACCTATTCTTTTCTTGGTCTTGTATTTGTAGAAGTCCCCCCACTTCGACTAATTGCTTTTTGGCCGAACAACAAACAAATTGGTTGTTTCAAATATAATGCAGAGATAATGAATTGGCCCTTAATGTATCAACGCTCCTTTGTCTATATTCTATGAGTGGGGTTGTTTTGGATATTTTTATTTTGTCTGTCGAATTGTTCGACAATGTGTGATTCTTTCTATTAGAAGTATCTTATGTAGATCATTTATGATTCCACCAATTCTATCACTCTATGCTATCTCTCATTGTGGAGTGTAAGTTTGCTCCAAAACAAACCCCTTTTTGTATCGAAACCTAACCCACCGGTTGGTCTTACTAAGTGCTATTGCCGTAAACAGGTATTTTTGTTCATCCCAAATCGTGGTCTTTCCTTAGTATTTAGGACTCGATTCTTTTTATTTCTGAAAAAAAATTATAGTTATAATACTAAACGAAATACGATATTATTAGTATTATACTATTTTAGTATTTGTCTTTCATTCCTTTTTTAGGGAGAACCCGAGACTAAAGTAAGAGAGTTTTGTTTGTGTAAGAGCATCCTATATCTACACCATATCTAAATGGAATCTAAATACAAAATATAAGTGGGGTTCCACTGTATGAATCTTTAAATAAGACATGCCCCATAGCAAACAAACTCTAAACTACGCGGTTTGATTTAATCAAAAAAAAAAATTCTTTTTTGC